GACTGAATATCTTTTATAAGAAATCGTAAGAAGACACGACGGTTTTTTCCGGGAAATCCCCAACGAAAAATACACACTATTCCTTCTTTTCTATCGAATCGATCATAACCACTACCTACATTCCACGAAATTGTACACCATAAGTAGGCGCTAATAAAAAGACCCGCGAACCCATAAAAAGACATTACGAGCCCTTGTGGAAAAAAAATGATTTGTTGAGACGGAAATAAAGATATCAAATTTTTACCAAGATAACTGGAAGTTCCAACCAATAAGAAGCCTGATGAACCTAAAAAAAGGATAATGGCCCAGGAAAAATTACTTATTTTTCGAGACCCCCTTATAAGTTCTATCCATATATGTTCTGATCGCCAACTCATACTTGATCTGATTTCATTTTATTGGAATTGAGAGCATAGCCCAATGAATTTGACTTTACTGTATTTTGTTTCCGAAATAACTCTCATCAACTAGCACTATTTTGATGTGAACCCTTAGGAATAATTCATAAAACGGGTTAGATGGAAAAATGCCTCTTCACTTTATGGCCCTACTAAGGATATCGGCATACATATTAATACATAGACTTTCCATTTCCGACATCCGCCAATCATTATTCTAGTTGAAAATAGCTAGAATAAATTTACCCATATATCATTTTCTGTATGTATAAGAACTCTTTGATTTATGTATGTTCTATTTCTGTTAAGCAGAAACCCCATGTTATACCATACTCAAATAAATTATTTATTTTATCTAAGTTAAAAAAAAAGTAAGATAATGAGATTTAGTCCTATCAGAGATCTAAACAATCTTGTTTTTTTGAACATAAAGAAATAAAGAAGCCATTGCCATGGCCGGAAATACTAGGCCCACTAAAGGCACAAAAATAGAGGGAAAGTTGAAAGTTATCATAGAATGAATACCTCGATTTAATTTACTATTTGTACCTGTTATTATTATGTTATTATTATATTGTTTCTATTGTTATAAAGATATCTTCTAATAATTTGAATTATAAAATGAAAATTCCTTATTAATGCTATTCTAATTACTATTTTTGTAATTATGAAACTTTCATTTTAAGTAATTATAGATCGAAGTATATATCTAAATAAGTATATATAATAAGTGCAAGGAATGTAGAACTAAATAAATGGACTTATTCATCTTTCGACACGAAGGATATGTATGAAAATTTAGTTTATTATTTATTCTTCTTCGTTTGTTCTTGTCTTCTACTTCTAATTTAATAAAGAAAAGGTTTTTTACAAATTACTGAAATATTTCTAGATTTCTTAGTCAAAATTCAAATATAGAAAATATAGAATTGTGTATTTTTCTATATTTGAATTTATTATATAATACATACGTAAGAAGAACTTCGCCTAATTTCACAAAAGCAATAATTCATTCTTTTATAGAGGCTTGCTGATTCGTAATCATGAATATTAGTAAAAAAAAAAAAAAGAAAAATTATATGCAACTGGTGATTCTTTCTAGAATTCGATCTTATAGATCTTAAGTCACCAAAACAAATCTGTTCTTCTTTTTTTATTTTGATTCCGATAAGCTAACTACGCGTTTACTACAAAAAATGAATTAAACGGAATAATTTTGATTCAAAGGAAAGAAAGCGTGGAGTTGAAATAACTCACTCAGAACGCTTTTTAAAGGATTACGTGGTACAATTAGATCGAATAAGCCCTTCTGGAATAAATATTCAGCCGCTTGTGACCCTTCGGGTACTGTTTTATTCAATGTTTGTTCAATTACTCTTTTACCCGCAAATGCAATGTAGGCGTTGGGTTCGGCAATAATGATATCCCCCAACATACCAAAACTAGCTGTCACCCCACCCGTAGTGGGAGATGTAAGAATGGGTACATAAAATAGTTTTTTATTTGATTGATAATCGTATAAAGCAGAAGATATTTTAGCCATTTGCATCAAGCTCAAACTTCCTTCTTGCATACGTGCACCCCCAGAAGCACACACTATAACAAGAGGTATAAATTTTTTGGTAGCATACTCGACCAAACGGGTAATTTTCTCTCCGACTACAGATCCCATACTACCCCCCATAAACTGAAAATCCATAACCCCAATTGCGACGGGAATACCATTTAGTTGGCCTATACCTGTTTGAACAGCCTCAGTTAACCCTGTCTTTCTTTGATAAGAATCAATACGATCTTTATACGGCTCCTCCTCCGAATGAAATTCAATGGGATCCAGAGATACCATGTCTTCATCCATAGGATCCCAAGTGCCTGGATCAATCAAAAGTTCGATTCTATCTGAACTACTCATTTTCAAATAATATCCACATTGTTCACAAATATTCATTTTTGACTTCAAAATTTTTTTATAATTTAATCCATAACACTTTTCGCATTGAACCCACAAATGCCTGTATTTTTGAGTTACATCGAGATTATTATAACTTTCTCTTATAGTTAAATCACCCGTATTCCTTATACTGGAACTCTCGCTTTCA